AAAATTACATCGTTATTTGAATTTCGATGAAACAATACATCAATGAGAAGTTAGTTCAATAAGTTCATAAAATTCTTTGTTGATATTCTACATTATAGAATATAGGGAAGGAGGGCAAAACTCATGTAAAAAAAAAAAGAAATAGGACTGGAATCGACACATTGATTTTTTTTTTCGCAATTCTTTAGAACCGTATGCATTTAAAGGTGCACGTACGGTTCCTCAGGGATACAATTTTGCCCTAATCAACCGACTTCATCGAGAAAGATTACTTTTTTTAGGCCAAGAGGTTGATAGTGAGATCTCGAATCAACTTGTTGGTCTCATGGTATATCTCAGCATAGAAGATGATACTAGGGATCTTTATTTGTTTATAAATTCTCCAGGCGGATGGGTAATACCAGGAATAGCCATTTATGATACTATGCAATTTGTATCACCGGATGTACATACAATATGTATGGGATTAGCCGCTTCAATGGGATCTTTCATTCTGGTCGGAGGAGAAATTACCAAACGTCTAGCATTCCCTCACGCTTGGCGCCAATGAGTTTTTTTATTTGAGAAAAAAAAAGAATACTATGCCTTCGCTGTATCGAATATGAATCAAATAAAGAATAAGTAATAATAGCATGGCACTTCGAGTTCGATATGAACAAACCATTATTGTTTTTTTTTTTTCTATCTAGCATGAGATTTTTTATCGAGATAGTAGTATGAAAGAAGGGTTATTCCCAATTTGATTTATGTGTCAAGCAAGAGTCAATTTCAGCGTCACAAACCATTATTCTTCCACACCAGAAGTATCTTTCTTCTTTTTATGTTATGAGAGAAAGAGTTAAAAAAATGGAAAAAATCATTTTCTCCTTCTTGGATCGTATCAAAAAGAAACTTTGGGATTGCTAAACCACAGACGAGATAAATAGATAAAGCAACAGAACCATCATAGTATCTTTTTTACTACTACGAAAGGAAGGGTGGTAAATGGATCATTTAACGATTTGGATCGGATGGGTTCTATTTATTCTTTTTGATAGAATTTCTTCTATCGCGAAAAATAAATTCCATTACAGAGCCGTATGCAATGTACAAAATATGCCCGTACGGTTGTTTAATTCTATTTTTTATTGTTATTTTGCCTTACTTTAACCCAATCGTGCGATATATATATATATAGAAGAACCATTCATGATGTTATATCAATATCATCAGGGTTATGATTCACCAACCTGCTAGTTCTTTTTACGAGGCACAAGCAGGGGAATTTATCCTAGAAGCAGAAGAACTATTGAAGCTTCGCGAAACTCTCACAAAAGTTTATGTACAAAGAACGGGCAAACCTTTATGGGTTATATCCGAAGATATGGAAAGGGATGTTTTTATGTCAGCAACAGAAGCCCAAGCTCATGGCATCGTTGATCTTGTAGCGGTCGAAAATGAAAATACTGGTTCCGTTTAAAAATTTGAAATTTCCGTGTGAATAGAAATCATTCATAATCATCAACCATCAGGTTAAGATCGATCTAAGCCAACCCGCTCTATTCTATCTAGAATGAGATTCTATAGACATGCCATGCCAACCATTAAACAACTTATTAGAAACGCAAGACAGCCAATAAAAAATGTTACGAAATCTCCCGCTCTTCGAGGATGTCCTCAGCGTCGAGGAACATGTACTAGGGTGTATGTGCGACTCGTTCAGTTCAGATCATGAGTTTGAAAAAATGCAAAAATTTTTTCCAGTATCAACGACCGCTACCAATGAATTAGGATAGATAGAGTGGAAGACGGCCATTTCATTGACTATTCTCTAAAAAGGAAGATCTATCATCTACCTAATTATGTTATGAATTTATGGTTTCTATTGGTGCAAATCCAATCATTCCGTTTGAGATGAAAAAGAATTCTCCATTGGTAAAAAAGAGTTATCCATTAAGCGGAGGAAAAGGGTTATGCTCCTATTTCCTATTCTTTAAAAAACGGACTAACAGGGTCAGCTACCTAGCCAACTTTCAGAATTAAATGCCGTCACTGTATGGATAGCTTCTTTGTGAAAAGTACTATTAATTTATAATTAGAATTGAAAAAAGAATTCTAATTGAAAAATGGATGGGTAGAGCCAAAAAGTGTGAACTATACAAGTTCACAATAAAATTCGATGAAATAAAAGAAGAGGCTCCGGTGTATAGAGAGGACCTCACCGTTTCAGAAGTTGCCATAGAAACGAGGAAACCCACTATTCTTGTTTATTTAGTAGCAGTCGAATTTCTTATTTCCAGGCGAGATACCTTGAAGAAAGAAAAAATAGTGGTCGGGAAGGTCATAGTCGCAAAAGCCATTGGAATTTATATTTTATATATCGGAAGAATCCGTTTTGTTATTAATCGACCGGAGGAAAAGGATGACTGAAAGAAGAGAAATCAATTAGTTATTCAATAAAGTTTCATTTGATTCAATGACCAGAGTTAAACGAGGATATACAGCTCGGAGACGTCGAAAAAAGATTCGTTTATTTGCATCAACCTTTATAGGGGCTCATTCAAGACTTACTCGAACGACTACTCAACAAAGAATGAGAGCTTTGGGTTCCTCTCATCGAGATAGGAGCAGGAAAAAGAGAGATTTTCGTCGTTTGTGGATCACTCGGATAAATGCGGTAACTCGTGAGGATAGGTTATTCTATAGTTATAGCCTATTCATCCATAATCTGTACAAGAGACAATTGCTTCTGAATCGTAAAATACTTGCGCAAATAGCCCTATCAAATCAAAATTGTTTTGATATTATTTCAAATAAAATCATCAATCAAAAATAAAATAAAATACAAATCAAATAAAGGAATCTTAATTAATAGAATCTATTATACTATATTGGAAACAAGAATGATTGAAACAGGATTTCCCGGAGAATGGACTCCGGGAAAATAGAAGAAAAATAAATTAATATTTGAGTAGTAGGAATAAATGAACATCTTTCACGAAAAAAAAGATTTCTTCCCCATTTTTCCTTTTTTTTTTTTAATATAAAATCTGGATTCTAGTTTTTCCGAGCAAAACATTAAGCTTGAGTTCCAATTGGAGTTTTAAGGAGTATATCTATTTATTTTTGGTTCTAAGACCAGTAGTTCTAGGGATCGACTCCGCTCTCTCCAATTGTTTCTCATTATTACGAAAAGGTAACGAAGATAAAATACGAGCTTGTTTTATAGCGATAGTAATTAATCGTTGTTGTTTCAAGGTCAACCTATTCGCCCGTCTAGATAATATTTTTCCTTGTTCACTAAGAAATCGACTAATTAAACTCATGTTTCTATAATCGATTCGATCCCCCGATCCGATTGGGGGTAAACGCCTACGAAAAGATCGCTTGGATTTACGAAAAGGTTGTTTGGATTTATCCATGGTTTGCTTATCCCTTGTTTGTTTATTCCTTATTTATTCCTTATATATAAAATAATCTAGAAAATAGAATTATATTTTTTCTTATTCATTTAATATTCGACCAAAATAGAATTTGGTTTGTATTATCTATGTTAAGATATAAAGTTCTTACTCTTCCCGCTACTTGGAAAAATCACACACGAATTACATTCCATCTATTTCTTTATTTCCCCATGAATCGTATACTTTTTACAATAGCGACAAAATTTTCTCAATTCTAACCGATTGGGCGTATTGTGTCGATTCTTTTGAGTAATATATCTAGAAATGCCCGGCGATTCTTTATTGACACCCTTTTGAACACAACAGGTACATTCCAAAATCACTAGAATTCTTATATCTTTACCCTTGGCCATGAACCTCCTTTTTATTTTGGATCGACTTCACTTTAGAACTCTCTTCATTTTATTTAACCAAATAAAAAGAGAATCTATATTCTCTATCTGTATTAAGAAAAGTTACTAACTAGAAATGGAATTCATAAATATTTTTTTTTTGAATTATTAGAATTTGAATGACTTCGAAGTACTATAATCTAAAATAGAATTACTATGAATTTAGTATAACTATTTCATTAATAGATTCATTAATAGAAGAATATTAAGAATATCATAATAATTAATAATTAATTAATACAATTTTTTCTAACTAGGAATTATTCCTATCCTAATCTCAGTATTTTCTTCTTTCTATGTTAGAATTTTGTGGAACTGCCCCTAGACTGGATTCACATTTCCACTTCTTTTCCCCCAAATTCTATCGTAGATTCACTGTATTTTGACTGAGGTTCGATACACTCTTTCTCTTTCCTTTTTTTTTAGGAAAGGAAAGAAAAAGGGAGTGAAATTGAAGCCATGTTACGTAGAATTGTATCTCCAATCTTCTTCATTTATTCACAGATCAATACAAGAATTCAATCAGGATGAAAAAAAGGGGAATGACAAGGCATCTGGAAATAAACGATTAATTTCTATCAATAGACCTGCTAAAGACCCAAACCATAGAGTGGTTAGCACAGGTGCCGTTGAGAGATATGTTTTTATATCTCGCATTGAAAATCCTCCTTATTCTTTCTATTTTTTTCGTATTTATTTTAATTCTTTATTTGTATTGTATATTGTAATACATATATAGTCCTAGTTCGATATTCTAATACATAGATCATAAATAACCCGATCTTTTAGTTCAAGATCATTTGTTTTTGCTTGAAATGAAATTAGTAATTAGGAATTACTAACTAAAATGCATATATACAATAACCTAGCAGATTCAATTTTGCCGCCCCCTAAAAAAACAAGAACATTCTCTACCTATATAGATAGATATAGATAAATAGAGCAAAAAAGAAGGATGTGGAAAACAAGACATGAATTTTATACAATGACACTATACAACAATTTTAAAAAGGGATGTAGCGCAGCTTGGTAGCGCGTTTGTTTTGGGTACAAAATGTCACGGGTTCAAATCCTGTCATCCCTACCTATTCTTTCTCCTATGGACAGTTACGAGGGATTCATTGAATAAGATCAGGAATTTTTGGACATAATCTTCCTTTTTTTA